GGATGCCCTAATGCATTACAAAATTTCATTTTAGCCAATGATCCAATCAAAGGACTAATTGGAACTAATGTATCAATCTTTTTCATAGCATTATCCATTAGAAATGAATTTTCTAACATTTGACTCCGTACCACTGAAAGATTTAGTCGCATACTTGAAAGATAACCCAAAAAAAAGAGAGAATGTTTGGATAATTGGTTTATATGGATTCTTCCTGGTTCAGACCACACATAAAAATGACATTGCCATAAATGGACAAGGTAATATTTCCATTTATTCATCAAAAGAGGCGTATCTTTTGAAACCAGAATGGATTTTCCTTGATATCTAACATAATGCATGAAAGGATCCTGGAAGAACAATGGGATAGCCGGAAAATCGTTAGAAAAGACTTCTTCTATAGGATGCTTTATTTTTTCATAGAAATATATTCGCTCAAAAAAGCTCCCAGAAGATGTTAATCGTAAATGACAAGATTGGTTACGGATAAAAAGTAAGATGGATTCATATTCACAAACATGAGAATTATATAGGAATAAAAAGAATCTCGAATTACTTTTTAAAAAAATAGAAATAGATTTATTTGAAATAATAAGACTATTCCAATTATAATAATCGTGAAGAAAAAGACGTAATAAATGCAACGAAGAGGCATCTTTTACCCAGTAGCGAAGGATTTGAACTAAGATTTCCAAATGAATAGGGTAGGGTATTAGTACATCCGATACATAATTTAAATATGGGAATTTGTCCTCTAAAAATGGAAATATTGAATGAATCGATCGTAAATTAGAATATTTTACAATTTCTGTCCCCTTTAAAGAAGATACTAATCGTATGGAAAATGGAATTTCCACAATGACCGCAAATCCCTCGGATATCAGTTGAGAATACAAATTCTTATTGGACCAAAAAACGTTATTTTGGTTAGAATCATGAGCAACAAGAATCAAATGATTCTGTTGATACATTCGAGTAATTAAACGTTTTACAATTAGTAAACTAGATTTATTGTCATAACCTACATTTTCTAACAAACTCGATTTATTTAAACCACGATCATGAGCAAATGCATAAATATACTCCCGAAAGATAAGTGGGTATAGGAAGTCATGTTTCCAAAATCTATCTAGTTCTAAATATCCTTGAAATTTTGCCATTTGAAATTAGATTTGAACTAGAAATGTAACTAAGAGATTTATTGGGTTATCAAATGATACATAGTACGATACAGCCAAAACAAGGTATTACAAGGTATTATAATAAGAAAAACCTCGGAAAAAGGTAAGACTCATCAACCATCAACGGACTCTCTATCCTCTGTCTTTTTTTTTTATTAAATTGGTTTATTTATGTTCATTCTATAATAACAAGATGATTAGAAATCCTTTATTTTTACAATCCAATCGCTCTTTTGATTTTGAAACAAAAAAAAATAAATCTTTTTATCAATGTACTGCCTTCTTTTACACATCTATCCCCACCTCATAATTCAGAATGGAGAATAACTAATAGTTAGGACTCATAAAAAAATAAATAATCCACTTATGGGAAAAAACTTCCCCGCGGCAAGCACTAATATATTGTTAACATCTAATTAGATCGGGGAATAATTCATTCAAAAATTCAGAACAGGAGCTCGTTACTTTTTATTTCCCTATAATTAGAACCGTAGCAGGGCTCTATCCATTTATTTCCTCGACCCAGCTGTAACTTTAGTTTAATTTTTTTTCCACGCCCCAAGAATAAAAAAAAAAAAAAAAATTAAACAAGGTTTTGACCGATACGGCAAGAATGAAATATTCTTAGAATTCTCCATTGATACGACATGCTGCTTTTTCCATTCATTTCTTTCAGGATCAGTCGCGGTCTTACAAACTCTACCGATGGTATGGACGAATCCATTGCTTCATACAAATGTGTAAAAGATGCTAGTCGCACTTAAAAGCCGAGTACTCTACCGTTGAGTTAGCAACCCCAATCAAATAGCTAAAATGTATAGATACAACCGGAATCCCAATAAATAAAGAAATTGAATTGCAAAGCGCAATCAAAACATTAAAAATGGCAAAACAAAAAAAAAATATAAAAATTGTCAAATCAAAATATAGATAAAATATGGATAAAGTCAAAATATTTGTAGAGCAACTCTTGTCTCTTATGTTATCCATTATTATATTTTATTCATTTTAATAATAAAAAAACTAAGGACTTATTGTATCACAGAAAATCCAATGGAACCCGTTATTTGAATGAAATAAAATAAAATCTAGGGAACGGAGATAAATAAATGCATTTATCCACGATCGGATTATATTTATTTGATACATTGTTGTCAATATGAATGGAAATGTTGAGAAAAGAATACAATAAAGAAATAGAAGAAATAGAAAATAAATTAGAAATTGAAATAAAAATGGAAATATTATTAACTAATAAAAAAATTAATTAATAAACAAAATAGAAATATTAAAAGAATTCAATTTTAAATAAAAAAAAAAAACTAAGGACTTGTGTTGGATTGGCACTCCATAGATAATTGACATATATACAAAATAAGGTATAACCGGAAGAATAAATTTAATTAAATAATTATAAATTTAATTAAATAATTAAAATAATAAAGTCGAAAAAATCGGGTTTATTCATTATTCAATCAATAAAAAAATAAAAAATAACTTAACCTTTTTATTTTTTATTTGCTCATAGAATTCCAACAAAAAACACCCCATATGACATGAAAATAATATCCAAATTGAAGACCCAATTATCTCTTGATATTTTTTCTATCTATTCTATCAATTATATCAATAAAATTTTATCAATAAAATATATTTTGATCGTTATAAACGACGACATTCTATAGTAACAATAATAAATTGAGTATGATATGAATAGAACAAGTGAGGAGAGAAAATAGCGAAGAAAAGATTATATAAAGATAAAGCTATATCTATATACAAGTAATCCACACTCTCTTTTTTATATATTTCATTATATAATTTCATTAATTGAACTTCATTTGGTGATTAAGACCAAGTTCCATAAAAACCCCTGCCTTCTTTAAAATATCATGAACAGTTCCTGTAGGCTGAGCGCCTTTTTCAAGGAAATATAGAATAGCAGGAACATTTAAATCGGTTTGATTCTTTATCGGATCATAAAAACCCACTTTCCGAAGATCTCTTCCTTCTCTTCGGGATCGAACATCAATTGCAACGATTCGATAAATAGCTCATTGGGATAGATGTAGATGAACAATACCCCCCCGAGAAACGTATAAGAAGTTTTCTCCTCGTACGGCTCCAGAAAATTCGAAATTATGTCTATGTATAGAATTCTAATATCAGATAAATCCATAAAATCATCAAATCAATTAAATCACGAATTCTCTTTCTTTCTATGACTTAAATGACTTAAATACTTTTTCTTATTCGTTCCAAAAAAAAAAATTGCATCCTCATAACTCAAGTTGTATAATTCTCAAATAACTCAAGGAAACCTTTATAAAAATTTCATTTATTGAGCGGTCTTTAATCCCCTTTTGTCTGTCTCTTTTAGAATTTATTTTTTTTTTTTTTATTCTAATCTTTTTGTTCAGACAATTGAAAACGGTATTTTCTTGTTCCAGGATCCTTTATCTTTGCCTTGAATCATTGGGTTTAGACATTACTTCGGTGATTTTTAATCGTTTCAAAATGGCAGCAACATACCATTTTTGTGATTTCTTTCCATCAAATAATCATATAAATGGTTGATTCTTGTTTAATACACTTTTAATTTGATCAAAAGAGTTTTACCAATTCAAAAAAAAACTTTGGATTTGAAACTTGCTTGAATTGGATCTTTTCGATTTATATATCGAAAATAGACTTACAAAGTTGTCCCAATTTATTGATTGATACTAACCCTAGATTCTTGCCCCCGAGAAATGAATCAATACTTTCTGCTCGAGCTCCATCGTGTACAGTAAATTTATATCAAACCACAATACCCCCTCAAAAAAATGAGAGGTCTAGTGGAAAAGAACAAATGATGTCGAGTCAAGAGCACTTTCATTCCTATATAATTACTATATTATATAGTATATAATGGTGGATGTAAGACTCCACAACGGATCGTGTCCTTCAAGTCGCACGTTGCTTTCTACCACATCGTTTTAAACGAAGTTTTACCATAACATTCCTTTAGTTTGTAACCCGTATCTAATTGATTCCATCATGGAATTATGAATAGTCATTGGTTCGGTTGGTACTGGTACATAGTAATCTATACTTTATCTATACTTTTTTATCTATACTTTATTCATTCAATATAAAAATAAAAAAAAAAAATGGGTAGTTTCTGAAGAAGTTTTAGCAAAAATTCAATTTAACTCCAGATCCAAAAAATATTAAAATATTAATTAAATAAAATGAAATAAAAATTATTAAAAAATTTACAATTATATACCAATTATATCCATAAATTATATACATATTATATATAAAAATCTATTAAAATATATAAATAAATTGAATAAATTTATAAGAATCTATAATAAGAATATATAATTCTAATAATTTAGATCTAATAATTTATAATTTAGAATAATAATTAATATCAATTAAAATATAAAATATTTCAAAAAAAAGATATATATTTAATATTTAAAATAAATAATAATTATAATTTTAAATAAATAATAATTCTAATAATTATAAATAGTAATAGCACGAATCTAATAAAATCTAATAAAAAAAATTAAGTTTTTTTGAATCTGCATCTTCAAGTAACTTGATAGTGATAGGATAAATTCAACAATTCTATTTTTTGAGTGAAATGGTGGATAAAAACTGATGTAAGGGAAGATTCGTTTTTTTTTTCATACTGATTGATAAGAAATAATATGGATACCTATATCTATCGAATAGACTAAACAATTGTTACTGAAAGAAATTATAGATATTCTATCTTAAATATTTAAGATTTAGAATCTTTATAATTTTCAAATTTAGAGA